AAAGTATAAATGTAAGAATTTCGAAAGTATAAATGGAAGAATAAATAAGGAAGAATTGAAAACAAAAAAAGATCCGATTTTCTAGTCCATGATGTATTTCATCAATCTAAGTGGAATTAAGTAAAGTGGATTCCTTATTAGTTAGTCAAATTCCAATGAAAATCACAGGGTTGAAGGACATGTCCAATTTGATAAACTCAATAGAGTAAGGTTTTGTCGTTCTAGACCATCGGATTCGCCGTAAAGAATTAGAAATAAATACGAATACAGAAGAAAAAAAAAGGGGGGGGGAAATCAAAAAACCAAGTAGAGAAAAATGATCCAAACTTATATATTAAGTTACTACCCCCCCCTTAGCATTTCTTTAATTGGATTTTTTCGTTAATTGAATTAAGTTTGATTAGACGGAAGTTCATTAAAAACTTCCGCTTTCTTTAAAAGATTCTGAACAGTTCCTGTGGGTTGAGCCCCTTTTTCAAGGAAATACAGAATAACGGGAACATTTAAATAAGTTTGATTCTTTATGGGATCATAAAACCCCACGTTTCGAAGATCTTTTCCTTCTCTTCGGGAGCGAACATCAATTGCAACGATTCGATAGACGGCTCATTGGGATAGATATAGATGAACAATACCCCCCCTAGAACTGTATAGGAAGTTTTCTCCTCAGACGGCTCGAGAAAAAATGATTTGATTTGAAGTTTTGTCTATATATCCAATTCTAATAAATTTAATGACAAATGGGCCTATAAAATAAATTAGACTATGATTTCCGTTTTTTTCCTTCAAAAAAACCATTTGTACTCATAACTCAAGTTGGCTAACTCTCAAATAGCTCAAAGGAAAAATTTTTCATTTATTGAGTGGTCTTTACCCCCTTTTGTTTGCCTCGTTACAAATTAGATTTTGATTCTTTAGTCTTATCTAGTTATTGAGACGATCAAGACAATTTAAATGGTGTTTCCTTGTTCTTAGATCCTTTCTTATAATTATACTGATTTTGATTTTAATCATTGGGTTTAGACATTACTTCGGTGCTTCTTAATCCTTTCAAAATGGCAGCAACGTACCCTTTTTTGATTTCTTTCTCTCAAAGAATCCTATGGACAGTTGATTCTCGCGTGATACACTTTACATCGAAAAAGTTTGATCCATTCCAATCTTTAATTGGATCCTTTTTATTTCTATATATGTTTTTATTTCTATATATGGAAGATACGTTTACGAAGTTGTTCCAATTGATCGGCCTTAACCCTAGATCCTTGCCCCCAAGAAATGAATTAATCCTTTTGACTCGAGCTCCATTGTGGACTATTTACAACCCAACAAAAAATGAAAGATTCGAGTGTAACAGAACAAACAATGTCGAGCCAAGAGCACCCTCATTCCTAGATAAATCGAAAATGGTGGATGTAAAAATCCACAATGGATCGTGTCCTTCAAGTCGCACGTTGCTTTCTACCACATCGTTTCAAACGAAGTTTTACCATAACATTCCTCTCATTTGAGATCCGTATGGAATTGATTCACTTATAGAATCATGAATAGTCATTGGTTTAGTTGTACATAGACACAGTAATCTAGACTTTTGTATTTTCTATATATGATATGTGGAAGAATTGTGCTGAAAAAAGTCTTAGCAAGACAGCATCTTTAACATATTCAAATAATATTCAAATAATATATATAGATAATAGCAAGATATCAACGAATAACTTTTTCAATCTGCATCTTCTAGCAACTCAATAGCATAGATTCAACAATTTCCTACTTTTTGCTTTTTGAGTACCAAAAATTCGACTTCGAAAATCATTCAAAATCGAAAATTTCTAATTGAAATTGAAAAAGTTTTGTATTTAGACATCATTATTGAAATTTTTGAATTATTTTATTGAAATTTTATTCAAATTGAATTTGATATTCAATTTTATAATAAGCATCAGGTTTAAAAGATAAGTATTTCTTTTTAAATTGACTCATCATTGATTTTAAATAGATTTAAAATAGATTTAAGTAGATGAAAGAAAAAAGAAATTCCATTTTTTTCATGATATGGATAAAAAAATGATGTAAGTGAATATTTTGAATCTTTATTCTTTATCATCTTATTACGAAAAAAAATAGGGAGTGGTTTTCGAATCTATCAGATAGACTGAACAGTTGTCACTGTTATCGATCTTCTAGAATATCGAATTGAAATGATTTCAATTGAAATGATTTCAATTGAAATCATTTCAAATTTAAGGGATCATAAATCTTTTTCCAAAAAACCAAAAAGTATTGTCATTGAAATAGAACGATATATACCATATAAGCTAAACATTTCCCGATTCTATATTATATGTATTTTACAGAGAGTTGAGTAATATTGAAATAATTGACTCTTGTCATAAAGTCAATAAAAGTGATAGGATAAATCACTCCTGCCTCAATCGTTCCATAGATTTCCAATTTTTCATTAGAGTCAAGCACGACATACCTAACGAAAATGAGATTGAACTAGAACCCATTGGCTCCATAAAAAATCAAAAAATTCTCCATTATATGGAACTTGATGATCTGGTAATGAGATTTGAAGAAACACATATATTTTAATGGATAGTAAAATTAATACTGATTAACTCCTATCCACTTCGCTACTTCTTTCTAGGGTAAGAATGCAGCGGATATGCGCTGGGACGGAAGGATTCGAACCTCCGAATAGCGGGACCAAAACCCGTTGCCTTACCACTTGGCCACGCCCCATTTTGATTTCTAATCGGCACTAAGAAACAATAATATTGTTATTGATTGTTTGTCAACTACAGTCCAAATATCTATATATCTATAGAATAGATTGGTACTAAGATTTTGATATATATAGATATAGAATTCAACTTGATTTATTGATCATTACATAGAATTCAATTAAGATATTGTATGAAAGTATGATTTCTTCTATTCTCAAAGGAGAATTGGAGGATTTTTGATTGGGTGTGTTCCAAGAAAAAGAAGGATTTTTTGTTTACCTTACTTACTTTCTTCTTTTTTCTTATATCCAAAACTCAATAAAAATGCAATTATCTCCAAGAACAAAATGCCTGTTATGCTTAATATCGTTAGCTGGACCTGTATTTATATGAATTCTGTCCTTTATTGGAGTAGTTTTTTCTTCGGCAAATTGCCGGAAGCTTATGCTTTTTTGAATCCAATCGTAGATTTTATGCCAGTCATACCTTTGCTTTTTTTTCTCTTAGCTTTTGTTTGGCAAGCTGCTGTAAGTTTTCGATGAGATTCTTAATAAGAATATCCTAGAAAATGCATGATTTATCCGAGAAAAAATTCTAACAATTGATAAAATCAGAGAAGTTTTAGAGTATGAACGCTGAATTTGCACACTGAAATTCTTGTATAGTCGTCATAACGACTTACCCCCATTTCCTCAGTTTTCACCCTTTTTCCAGTCAAAGACCCTAACCCTATTAGGGTCTCCTACAATATCTAATTTTTCTATGAAAAACATTTTTTTTTAATGAAAAACAAATGTATTTTTGACAATTTTTTCTATTTCTATAAAAAAACCTCTTCTACTGGTGTCAAAATAGAATTAAGGGATAGAAAGATGGAAAATCTATTCTCTTTTTTTTTTTTTTTGCAAAAAATTATCTTGGAGATTGTGTAATGCTTACTCTGAAACTCTTCGTTTATACCGTAGTGATATTTTTTGTTTCTCTCTTTATCTTTGGATTCCTATCTAATGATCCCGGACGTAATCCTGGACGTGAGGAATAAAATCCAAAGCGTTTTATTGGGGTAATTTTCAAATCTTATTAGAATTTCACCTAGTTCACTGATTTCACTAAAATTTTTTGAAGTGAAAAAATAAAGTGATGAACGGAAAGAGAGGGATTCGAACCCTCGGTACGAATAACTCGTACAACGGATTAGCAATCCGACGCTTTAGTCCACTCAGCCATCTCTCCCAGTTGAAAAAGATAATTACTACATTACACATAATGGAAGTAGTCTTTCTTTCTCTCTTCTTTCTCTATTATATATATATAGATATAGAGAAATTGACAAATAAGGAATTTCCCTTTATGTAAAAAAGGGATTCGAACGCGCCAACAATCGAACTAAAGAAAAATAAGGAAGACCTCTTTGTGTTGATTTTGTTCGAAAGGCCCTTCTTTCAGATTCTGATTTCGTCTGATGGCCTGGCCTGGTCCGTACCTAGCCGGGCCTTTTTTTTATTCCAACGAATTTATGAATTCTGATATATGATTTACACTTTCTTATTTTTTATCTTTCTTATTTATTATATATTCATATTCAATTGAATATTCAAACAACAAAAAAAAGAAAAAAGAATATTTCTATCCTTTTTCTTGTTAGATTTTCTTTTCATTTTCCGCTACAAAAAAACTTTAGATCTTCCACAATGCACGTTTCGGTTATTATTTTAGTGTTTTTTCAATCTTCTTCAGCAAAAAAGAAAACTTTATTAGTTATTTCACCAAATCGCATTAAATTTGGATCTCCCAAAGAAAAAGTTCAACACTCTAATTTTTATAATTCTTTGATGATCCTATCTTGATCATGCTCAATTATCTTATTCGACAAAAGGGACGTTTGTATACAATAATCGTATTGTGGCGGGTATAGTTTAGTGGTAAAAGTGTGATTCGTTCTTTTAACCCTTTAACAGTTAAAGGGTCTTTCGGTTTTATTCATATTCCGATCAAAAACTTTATTTCTTAAAAGGATTTAATCCTTTACCTCTCAATGATAAATTCGAGAAAAAAATACACATTCTCGTGATTTATATCCACGAATCACTTAGAAAGTGAAAAGTTGGATTATGAAATTGCGAAACATAATTTTCAAATTGGATTAAGACTTCCAATTTTTTAAGTATGAGTAAAGGATCTATGGTTGAAGATACAAAGTCAATTTCTAATCGTAACTAAATCTTCCATTTTTATTTATGTTGAAATAAATAAAGAAATAAATTGAAGCAA